TCGAACATCAATTGCAACGATTCGATAGACGGCTCATTGGGATAGATATAAATGAGCAATACCCCCCCTAGAAACGTATAGGAAGTTTTCTCCTCGTACGGCTCGAGAAAAAATGATTAAATTTGAAGTTTTGTCTATGTATGGAATTCGAATAAATACCAAAGGAATCCATAAAAAAAATCATCAAATCAAGTAGACTATTTATTAGTTAATTAAGTCTTTTTTCTTCTTCCTTCTTGAAAAAGAAACCATTCGTACTCATAACTCAAGTTGGATAACTATCAAATAACTCAAAGGAAAATCTTTAGGCAATTTTTCATTTATTGAGTGGTCTTTACCCCTTATTTGTTTGTCTCGTTTCAAATCTATTTCGATTCTTCAATCTGATTCAGCTATTGAGACAATTAAAATGGCGTTTCCTTGTTCTGAGATCCTTTATCTTTGTTTTAAATCATTGGGTTTAGACATTACTTCGATGCTTCTTAATCCTTTCAAAATGGCAGCAACATACCTTTTTTTGTGATTTCTTTCTATCAAAGAATTCTACGGACGGTTGATTCCGCGTGATACATACACTTTGAATCGAAAAAGTTTGATCAATTCCAACAGAATTTCCTTTTGAATTGAAAACTTGCTCGAATTGGACTCTTTCGATTTCTATATCGAAGATATATTTACGAAGTTGTTCAATTTATTGATTGGCATTAACCCTAGATCTTTGCCCCAAGAAATGAATTAATACTTTCTTTTCTACTCGAGCTCCATCATGGACTATTTACATTACAACCCAACAAAAAGGGGAGTTTTTGTGGAACAGAACAAATGATGTCGAGCCAAGAGCACCTTCATTCCTATATAAAATGGTGGATGTAAGAATCCACAGTGGATCGTGCCCTTCAAGTCGCACGTTGCTTTCTACCACATCGTTTCAAACGAAGTTTTACCATAACATTCCTTTAATTTGGAAGCGGTATTGAATTGATTCAATTATGGAATCATGAATAGTCATTGGTTTAGTTGATGCATAGACATTGGAATCTATACCCTTTTCTTCTCTATATATAAATTCTTCTCTATATAGAAAGTATATATAAAGATAAAGATTTTTCTTTTCTGAAGAAGTCTTAGCAAAACCCATCTTTAACACACATAAATCAAAATCGAAATAAATGAGTTCTTTTTGAATCTGCATCTTCAAGTGAATAGGATAGATGGCCTATTTCCTACTTTTTCGAGTACTAAAGATTCAACTTATAGGGAATCCTTAAAAGTATTTAGAAAAAGATTTCATTTCTAATTATATTAGAATATTATGTTTTTTTATTTTAACCAGTGGTTCGGAAATATTTCGGTAATCTAATCTTGTCATAAAGTTAATAAAATTTTCAAGTACCCTCTCTCTGTCTAAATCGTTACATAGTTTACAATTAATTCCTCATTAGTTCCACACAAGAAATACCTAAAAATGAGATTCAAAGACAAAAAGGAATCGGTTACATATGTAACTTGAGTGTTTGTTAATCAGATTCGGGCAGGCAGGCACAGATATTTTAAAATGAATACCTTCCGTTGCTGATTAATTCCTATCTACTCGACCCCGACCCATTCTATGGGAATGATCAGTCATAAATCAAAAAGGATCCTGTCCAGATTTCGACAAGGCCTTGCTTTTAGTTTTTTATTACCCTAACTAATTTAACCCTATTGAGTGAGGGAATTAAATTCGTACGAAGAACTTCCTCTTGTTTAGAATTAATTCAGAGATCTACAGAAAAATGAATCAAAAAATGATGAAGAATTAGGCTGCCTGATTTATGGGATAGTGGATATAGATTCTTTCCTATCTCGATTCAAAACCCCAAAATCAAATAGATATGGAACGAAGGGTTTTTCTAAGTAAGAAATCCCTATAAATAGGAAGAGAATACATATAGAATTGTCCGACTTTTTTTGAATTCAAACTTCTTGTAGCCGGGTAAGACGGGAGCCTGGCCCCCAAATAGATTCAGTTACATCTGCGTGTTATTTGAACACGATTCCATTTGTGAAAAAAATCTTTATTCTAATAAATTGGATATGTTCTGGGACGGAAGGATTCGAACCTCCGAATGGCGGGACCAAAACCCGCTGCCTTACCGCTTGGCTACGCCCCATTTAATTTCGATTCGACACTAATCAAAAATATTATTAGTATTGGTTGTTTGTCAACTTCAGCCAAATATCTCTAGAATGGATTCCTAGGATTTTGATAAGTGTAGACAACTGAATTTATTGATCATTACATATAATTCAATTAAGATATTGTATAAAAATATGATTTCTTCTACTCTCCTTTGAGAATGGGAGGATTTTTGATTGGGTGGGTTCAAAGGACTTTTGTCTACCTTACTGACTTTCTTCCTTTTTCCTTATATCAAAAACTCAATCAAAATGAAATTATCTCCAAGAACAAAATGTCTGTTATGCTTAATATCTTTAGTTTGATCTGTCTTAATTCTGC